ATGGCAGTTCCAAAAAAACGTACTTCTATGTCAAAAAAACGTATTCGTAGAAATATTTGGAAGAAAAAAGGATATTTAGTTGCAGTAAAAACTTTTTCTTTAGCGAAATCGGTTTCCACCGGGCATTCAAAAAGTTTTTTTGTGCGACAAACAAATAATAAAGTCTTAGAATAATCTCAATTGATATAGCCTAAAGAACCTCAAATTTTGTAAGATGAATGTTAACTAATGTATTTTTCTGTATTGAATTTCTCAATATTACTTAGAACTCACTGCTGTGATATATAGAATAAGAGTTTTTTGTATATTGGGTTCTAAGTATTATTTTTTTCCCTATCGCAATTGTACTTTTCTATTGTGAAAAGTACAATTGTGATAGAGATTGAAACTCTTTTGTTATATGTCTATCCCAAAACTTAATTGGTTTTGTAAATGGTATTCTAAATTAGAAATTATATGCGCAATAAAGAATATTAATACTTTAATTTTAATATACTAAGGTATCGAAATCATTAGAAAAATAACAAATTATTTGTATTTAATGATGAAATTGTGATAGATATGAAATCCTAGTTATTTGATTTTTTTCATTGAAAAAAATCAAATAAATCTTTTTCATTTGAATCCATGAAATCGGATAAATGAAAAACAAATCATAAAAAAATAGAGAAAAAAAGACAATTCTTAGTTTTATACCTCAACCGAGAAAAAACTATGGAGTTCCAACTGTTTGGAGAAAACTTAGTTTCTAGTACATGAAAGTTGATTGTTAAAAAACCCACGACGATACTACCTAGGTAGGTATTTTATTGAGGATTCAAATATTTAAACCACAAACCAGTCTTTATTCATTGATTCTAATTAATGTTTCCTAAACTATATTGAATCCTTGAATCTCGACGATTCAACATGAATTGACTATTATTATTTCAAGTAAGCCGCCGTGGTGAAATCGGTAGACACGCTGCTCTTAGGAAGCAGTGCTAAAGCATCTCGGTTCGAGTCCGAGTGGCGGCATCTTCTAAAAGAGATACAATAGATCCTAAAATGTATTCAATTCGCGATTTCCAATTCTGTAATGGGACCCCTTTTATGATATTTGCGACTTTAGAACATATATTAACTCATATCTCTTTTTCGATCATTTCAATTGTGATTATGATTCATTTGATGACCTTATTAGTCCACAAAATTGTAGGATTACGTGATTCATCAGAAAAAGGGATGATAGCTACCTTTTTCTCTATAACAGGATTATTAGTTTCTCGTTGGATTTCTTCGGGACATTTTCCATTAAGTAATTTATACGAGTCATTAATCTTCCTTTCGTGTAGTTTCTTCATTATTCATATGATTCCCAAGATACGTAACCTTAAAAACGATTTAAGCACAATAATTGCACCAAGTACCATTTTTACTCAAGGCTTTGCCATGTCGGGTCTTTCAACTGAAATGCATCAATCCGCAATATTAGTACCTGCTCTACAATCTCAGTGGTTAATGATGCACGTAAGTATGATGTTATTGAGCTATGCAGCTCTTTTATGCGGATCATTATTATCAGTCGCTCTTCTAGTCATTACATTTCGAAAAAACATCAAAATTTTTTGTAAAAGCAATAATTTATTAATTAAGTCATTTTTCTTTGGTGAGATTGAATATTTGAATGAAAAAAGAAGTGTTTTTAAAAACACTTCTTTTCCTTCATTTCGAAATTATTACAAATATCAATTAACTGAGCGTTTGGATTATTGGAGTTATCGTGTCATTAGTCTAGGGTTTACCTTTTTAACCATAGGTATTCTTTGTGGAGCAGTATGGGCTAATGAGGCATGGGGGTCCTATTGGAATTGGGACCCCAAGGAAACTTGGGCATTTATTACTTGGACCATATTCGCGATTTATTTACATACTAGAACAAATATAAATTGGAAAGGTACGAATTCGGCACTTGTAGCTTCTATAGGATTTATTATAATTTGGATATGTTATTTTGGGATCAATCTATTAGGAATAGGTCTACATAGTTATGGTTCATTCACATAAACATCTAATTGAATAAACTACATGAAGAATACATAAGATAAAAACATCATCCCATATATAACGAAAGTTTGTTTTTATGAGTTTTTGAGAACCATTTAAATTTGAATGATTCCTTGATTCAAACGGTTCTCAAAAACTCGAGATGTATCTAATTACAATTCTTATTCATTTTATTTCTTTTTTCATTATACAGTACAGCAAACGATTTTCAAAATATTAAATTCAAAGAATTATAAGACTTTCCTTCCGTTTCATTAATGAAACACTATCTATGATAATAATTGGATAAGATAGCGTGTACCTTGTCAACTGATAACGAGAGAACAAAATCGGGATAAATACCAATACTTATTACGGGTAGAAAGATACAGATTGAAAGAAATAGTTCTCGTAGTCCAGAATCCCAAAAATTAGAGTTTGGAATATTAAATAACTTGTATCCATAAAACATCTGACGTAACATAGATAATAAATAAATAGGAGTTAATATCATTCCAATTGCCATTACAAAAGTAATTAGCATTTTTGACATTAAAAGATATTTTGTACTAGTAATTAGTCCAAAAAATACTACAAATTCCGCAACAAAACCACTCATTCCTGGCAATGCAAGAGAAGCCATTGAGAAGCTACTGAACATGGTAAATGTTTTTGGCATTGGGATAGATATCCCTCCCATTTCTTCGAGATAAACAAGACGTGTTCTATCACAACTCGTTCCCGCCAAGAAAAAAAGTGCAGCACCAATAAATCCATGAGAGAGCATTTGTAAAATAGCTCCATTGAGTCCCATATCGGTTATAGAACCAATTCCTATAATTGTGAAACCCATGTGAGATACAGAGGAATAGGCTATTCTCTTTTTTAAATTACGTTGACCAAGAGAAGTTGAAGCTGCATAGATTATTTGCATTGTTCCTATTATCACCAACCAAGGAGAAAATATAGAATGAGCGTGGGGTAGTAATTCCATATTGATCCGAATCAATCCATATGCGCCCATTTTTAATAGGATTCCAGCTAAAAGCATACATGTACTGTAATGTGCTTCTCCATGGGTATCAGGTAACCATGTATGTAGGGGTATAATCGGCAATTTGACAGCATAAGCAATAAGGAAGCCAAAATAGAATATTATTTCCAATGCCACAGGATATGATTGATTAATTAATCTTTCAAAATCTAATGTTGGTTCATTGGAACCATATAAACCCATACCTAGAACTCCTATTAAGAAAAAAATGGAACCCCCTGCAGTGTACAAAATAAACTTTGTAGCCGAGTAGAGACGTTTCTTTCCCCCCCACATGGATAAAAGTAAGTAAACAGGAATTAATTCTAACTCCCACATGATGAAAAAAAGTAAAAAGTCTCGAGAGGAAAATAATCCTATTTGACCGCTGTACATTGCTAGCATCAGGAAATAGAACAACCGCGAATTTCGAGTAATTGGCCAAGCTGCTAAAGTTGCTAAAGTAGTGATAAATCCTGTCAGTAAAATGGGTCCTATGGAAAGTCCATCGATTCCTAGTCTCCAGTGGAAATCAAAAACATCTATCCATTTAGAATCTTCCTTCAATTGCATTAATGGATCATCCAATTGGAAATGATAACAGAATGCATAAGTCGTTAGAAGGAGTTCTAATAAGCATATACATATAGTATACCACCTAAACATCTTATTCCCTCTATGAGGGAAAAAGAAAATTGAGGAACCCGCGAATATCGGTAAAACAACAAGTATTGTTAACCAAGGAAAATAACTCGTGATAAAGACTAGATACATTTTGACCAGAAAAGCCCGTCCTCAAAATAATATATTTTGTCGAGCACGGGCTTTTGTCGGTAAAGAGGAATCACAAACGATTCAAGTGGAGTTTTTTGTAACGTATCAATAAGATAGAGCCATGCTGCGAGTTGTTTCAGGCCCTAAATAAACACGGACACTCAAAAAATCTGTTGGGCAGGCAGATTCACATCTCTTACAACCTACACAGTCCTCGGTTCTTGGCGCGGAAGCTATTTGCTTGGCTTTACATCCGTCCCAAGGTATCATTTCCAATACATCTGTGGGGCAAGCTCGTACACATTGAGTACACCCTATACATGTATCATAAATTTTTACTGAATGTGACATTGGATCTATAAAGTACAGTTTTGAACATAAAAGATTTTCGATCTGGTCAAATCAAATTAGTAGTAAATGAATCATATATTATATATTGTAATATTGTAGACACCAGACGAAACAGTGGTTTATTAAAAACAATCAATATATTTCTTAAATCAATCTGTTTATGAGAAAAGGTCAAGACACTTTGATTTTCGTTTCAACAATTATGATGATACGAGTTGTACACGCGAATTCAAATTAATTGGCCAACAAATCGGTCATCATTATTTCAATATAAATATAAAAATGCAATTCAATAAAATGGAATTGCATTCAAATTCAATAAAAAATAGTATTTCAATTCTATTAAATATTTTTATGTGTCTTTATTTAAATTATCTATGATGATTATCACTAATTATTCAACAAATTCGATTGATTAATACGAGTTGATTTTCTGTTACGATGGATCGACGAAACAATAGCAAGTCCAATAGCTGCTTCAGCAGCTGCAATGGCTATAACAAAGATTGAGAAAATGTCTCCTTTTAATTGGCGACTATCAAATATATCAGAAAATGTTACAAGATTGATATTAACCGAATTTAGTATAAGCTCAAGACACATAAGCGCTCTAACCATGTTTCGACTTGTGATCAATCCATAGATACCGATAGAAAATAAATAAACACTCAAAAAAAGGACATGCTCAAACATCATTGACTAACTCCTTATCAATCTCGATTCATTTCAATATGAACAACAATTCAACCGATTCAATTGATTAGAATAGAACAATTACACAACAAAAGAAGATATTGACGGTAGATAGATTTAACTAAAAATTTCTATTTATTTATTTAGAATTTAGTTAGAATTCTAAGAATTGGGAATCATTATAAGTTAAGTATTTTTATTGCTTATTGTCGAGCCATAGTAATTGCACCTATCAAGGAAACTAAAAGAATTATTGAAATGAGTTCAAATGGAAGATAAAAATCTGTTGATAAATGAATCCCAATTTGTTGAACGTTATTTATTAGGTCCTGTTCCATAATCTGGTTTGACCTTGCAGTCCAAATAATTCCATACCATGACGTATCTGGGATAGTAGTAATTAGTGAAAAAAGAATAGTTGTACAAACCATCAAAGTGACCCCATCTCCAATGGTCCAAAAATAGGAATTATTGGAATATTCTGAACCATTCATGAACATTACAGCAAATATGATCAAGATATTTATGGCTCCCACATAAATAAGGAGCTGTGCGGCAGCTACAAAATAGGAGTTCGATGAAATATAGAATAAGGATATACAAACAAGAACCAATCCCAATGAAAAGGCAGAATAAATTGGATTGGTAAATAATACTACCCCCAGACCCCCTAATACAAGAATTGACCCCAGAAATACAACAAGAATATCATGTATTGGTCCAGGTAAATCCATTATGTATAAAATACAAAATAAATAACTTTAACTATTTCATGACCTTACTTTAACTTTACTAAATAAATGGTCCAGGAAAGGAAAAGGGGTTACCCTATTTTTGTTTTCTTGTATATAATATTGTATATGATACATTTATAATTGAATTGAATTTGAATATGGATTAATGTAGATATAGATAAAATTATCGGGCCAACCTTACTTTATTTATATTTATCCGAAAGAAAAAAAAAAAAATAAAAAAGTAGTTGAAATTTGCTATTTCGAAATCATCACTAAAAATATATTTTTAGTTTAAATCAAAGAGTGATTCTCAACAATCATTAGTTTTTATTTGTAGTTACTGACTACCCAAAATAAAAAGCTTGGATCCTTTATATCAAAACAAAATCTTAGTAATCGGTAATTGTTCTTGAATCAAAGGGTTTATCTTTGTCTATTTTTATTTGAGTCGAATTCATAACTGTTTGAATTGTATAATCTCCAATTATTGAGATTGGTAATCGACCCAAAGCAATTTGATTATAATTCAATTCGTGACGATCATAAGTAGAAAGTTCATATTCTTCAGTCATTGATAAACAATTTGTTGGACAATACTCGACACAGTTACCACAAAATATACAAACCCCGAAATCTATACTATAATTAAGTAATTGTTTCTTTTTAATATCTCTTTCAAATCTCCAATCAACAACGGGTAGATCTATCGGGCATACACGAACACATACTTCACAAGCAATACATTTATCAAATTCAAAGTGGATTCTACCCCGGAAACGCTCTGATGTGATCGATTTTTCATAAGGATATTGAATAGTTACAGGTAAACGATTTGTGTGGGATAAGGTAATTATGAAACTTTGACCAATGTACCTTGCAGCTCGTATTGTTTGTTGACCATAATTGATGGACCCAATTACCATAGGGAACATATTGTAGATATACATGAAAAATTTGACGTTTCTTTCTCTTGTTTGATAGAGATTATGAATCTAAAATAGTGTTATCGTACTCTCTTATTTATAATGAAAGAAGTTGGGAAGAAGTTGTTAATAACAGATTACCTAGAGAAATAGGTAAAAGAAATTTCCATCCAAGATTTAATAACTGGTCCATTCTCATTCTAGGTAAAGTCCATCTTGTTGTGATAGAAATGAAGAGAAACAAATAAGCTTTAGTTAATGTAATAAGGATACCCATTGTCATTCCAAAAATGCTGGCGATTTTTTTTATTCCGAAAAGCTCAGAAATGGATATATACGGAATAGGTAAATTCCACCCACCTAAGTAAAGAACTGTTACAAATAATGAAGAAACTAATAAATTTAGGTAAGAAGCAAGATAAAATAAACCGTATTTGATACCCGAATACTCGGTTTGATAACCTGCTACTAATTCCTCCTCCGCTTCTGGTAAATCAAAGGGCAATCTCTCACATTCGGCTAGAGAAGAAATTAGAAAAACAATAAATCCTATAGGCTGACGCCACAGATTCCACCCCCAAAAACCATATTTTGACTGCGCTTCAACTATATCAACTGTACTTGAACTGTTAGATAATCATAGTCGATAATAACATCACTGTTCCCATCGCTATTTCAAAACCGTACGTGAGACCTCAGCTTCATACGGCTCCTCGATGGCCACAAAAAAAATGTAAGGATGGGTTCGGTATTATCACCATCTTCGGATGGATAGAATAAAGATACATCGGAAAGTCCCAAATTAGACCAATGGAATTCTGTCTGCTAGAATAAGAAAAAAAGTGCTTCCGAATTGATCTCATCCTTTACAATAAAAATTTCTCTTTGTTCGGTAATAACTTAATATTTCAATAAAATACTCCTTATATCAATCAATACAAAATAAAAAGAATTAGTCATTAGTTCATGAATCGTGATAAGAATTCAATATGTATGAATATGGATAGAGAAAAGAATAAATAAGGATCCCCTTTTTTTATTATTCATTCAATTACTACATTCCATTTCTTTTTTCCTGTTCTTCTGTCTCAGAGGAGGATACTCAAAAATAAAGAATTAATTCGTTCTTGATAGTCATTTCTTTAACCAGTGAATAGGAGCATACTCTAGATCGGAATCGTAGGGAAGTACTACTTGATCATTTCTACCAATTTCAAGTCCTTATTATGATTCGTTTTATGAAGAAATACCTCTTTTTTGATACCTTACATTATCTCCATTACTAATCCTTTGTGTACCTTGGTGTTCCTAACCGTCCACTGACTTTTGATTGATCCCCGGTATAGTAATACATATGAGACAGTAGTAGAAACTCCATACAGTTGATCTTTTGTTTGCGCCCGCTTCAAGATATGATGACTAATCAAAAAATCTTAATCTTGGGGTAAGCAGTTTACACTGCTTATTTTTACTTCAACTTTATTCTTGTACATAGGGAATGAGATTGTTTCTTCTTACTACAAATTTGGAAGCTGTTTAGTTTCACTCATATAACTATCTGGTTTAACTCATCAACCCGAATGCTGAATAAAAAAAATGAAAACATCTATTCAATACATTGAACCTCTTTCTTTTTTCTTTTATTTCTAGAAGAGAGGTTCAAAGTTCATATTCCAACGAATCACACGTAGAGATATTGATAACACACATAGAGTTAATGGTATTTCATAACTAATAGATTGAGCAGCAGCTCGTAGACCACCTAAAAAGGAATATTTATTATTCGATCCATATCCTGACATAAGAAGCCCAATAGGAGCAATACTAGAAATGGCGATCCATAAAAAAACACCTATACTGAGATCGGCTAAAACAAGACGATACCCAAAAGGAATTACTAAATAACTTAGTAGAATTGATATAACCGCTATAGACGGTCCCACACTAAACAAACGAATATCTCCTCGAGATGGGAGGAGGTCCTCTTTAAAAAGTAGTTTAGTCCCATCCGCTATAGCTTGAAGAATTCCCAACGGGCCAGCATATTCAGGCCCAATACGTTGTTGTATCGCTGCAGATATTTCTCTTTCTAACCACACAATTACTAGTACCCCCATTGTTATTCCCAATATAAGGGTCAAAATGGGTACAATCCATATTAGTCCATACACTTCTTTTAAAAATTCCGATGTATAAAAAGAATTGATAGTTTGTACTTCTGTCGTATCAATTATCATTTCAACGATCAACTTCTCCCATAATGATATCTATACTACCCAATATCGTCATGATATCAGCCAATTTCATTCTTTTAACTAGCTGAGGAAGAATTTGCAAATTGATAAAACCAGGTGGACGAATTTTCCATCTCCAGGGGAAAACACTATTATCTCCTATCAAATAAATTCCCAATTCTCCTTTTGGGGCTTCCACTCTCACATAAAGTTCTTGTTTCGACAATTCTAAATTGGGTGAAGGTTTTTTACTAATAAATCTATATTCAAAATCATTCCATTCGGAATTCTTTGCTCTATCAAAGCGTCGTACTTCTAAATTTTCATAAGGTCCTCCAGGAATTCCTTCTAGAGCTTGTTGAATAATTTTTATGGATTCCTTCATTTCACCGATTCGTACTAAATAACGAGCTAATGAATCTCCTTCTTTTTGCCATTGGACTTCCCAATCGAATTCATTGTAACACTCATAATGATCAACTTTACGAAGATCCCATTGGATTCCAGAAGCTCGTAACATCGGTCCTGATAAACCCCAATTTACAGCTTCTTCTCCACCAATAATGCCCACTCCTTCAACTCGTTCCAAAAAAATGGGATTCCACGTAATAAGTTTTTGATATTCAACAACTCCTGTTAAAGAATAATCGCAGAAATCCAAACATTTATCTATCCATCCATAAGGTAGATCAGCAGCTACTCCTCCAATACGGAAATAATTATGCATCATTCGCATACCTGTGGCGGCTTCGAATAGATCATATATCAATTCCCTTTCTCTGAAAATATAGAAAAAGGGAGTCTGTGCACCGATATCCGCCATAAAAGGTCCAAGCCATAACAAATGAGAAGCTATACGGCTCAATTCCAGCATAATTACTCTGATATAGCTAGCTCTTTGAGGTACTTGAACATTTTCCAATTGTTCTGGCGCATTTACGGTTATTGCCTCTGTGAACATAGTAGCTAAATAATCCCATCGTGTTACATAAGGTAGATATTGTATAATTGTTCGATTTTCCGCTATCTTTTCCATTCCTCTGTGTAAATAGCCCAATATGGGCTCACAGTCAATAACATCTTCACCATCGAGAGTAACGATTAGTCGGAGAACACCATGCATTGATGGGTGGTGAGGCCCCATATTGACTATCATGAGATCTTTTCTTGTAACCGGTACTGTCATATCTTTTCTTCCTTAATTCATTATTCCATGAATTCCTCAAAACGAGACTCATCAAAACGAAAAATTGAATACTACTAAAAAAAATTCAAACGATTAAATTAACGAGTTTTTGGCTCTCGAATATCCAACTGACCAATTAATTTCTTATAACGTACTCTATTTTTCTTTGACAAATAAGCCAGCAACCGTTGACGTTTTCCTAGAATTTTTCGTAGACCTCTTTGTGATAAAAAATCTTTTTTGTGCAATTCCAAATGTGAAGTAAGTCTCCGTATCTTATTGGTGAAACTGAATACTTGAAATTCAACAGAACCCTTGTTTTCTTCTTTTTCTTCTTGTGGAATAATGGAAATGAATGAATTTTTGACCATAAAAAATTTTTCTATCCTTTTTCTTTCTTTTTCATGGATTTTTCCGATCAGGAAAAATAAAAAAAAAAGAATTATGCCGGTTATTTTAATCTAGTACACACAAAAATTTGGATTTATTCATATACTACTTCTTTATTTTATCCAAATCAAATTGAAAATTTGATTTGGATAGAAAGGGATAATATGTTTCCGCATTAACGAAAGAAAAGAATTTATTTCTATCTAAAAGGATTCCCCTAATTTATTTATTCCTATATCCAATTGAATGGATACACCATTCAATCTGTATCATTTACCAAAATATAACATAGCATATGCATACATCTTTCGGCTTTCATATACCGAAAATGTCACGGAATATAGATATATATATGATATAGGAAATATACTATTAAATTAAATAATTCTAAATCGTGGATACATATGTATCCTTGACATACTGAAACGACTGCCATTATTGGTATCAAACCAATAGCGATTCATACAAGCTAAATCTTCTAATCGGTAATTGGGCCAAAGAACAAATTTGCATTTAATGAATTTATTTGTATCCGTATTAAGATGCTTGTCCTCATCCAAAAATTTTCCAGAGTTTCTTATGTTATTTTCATTGCAAAATAATGGATTTCTATTTCTATCCGTAACATTCCAATTATGGGAATTGAAACAAATTAACATTCTCAATTCTCTGCGACGTCTAGGAGATAGAATATTTTCGGGAACAAGGAAATCATAATAATTTGTGTCCCCATTCACAAGCATATTCCCATATCGTACAATGGGTTTATCCAAATTCCTCTTATCAATATATCTTTTTTTTATGCATTTTCTATTAGTTTGGTGTTTATTGTTCTCGACCAATGAAATACTTATAGTTTGATATATAATCAATTTTCCATCCCTTTTTATAGATAGACGAATTGGTTCGATAATTAATATTCCCTTTTTTATCAATTCTGTAAGAGCTAGATCTTTCTGAATTAGCATTACATCCAGATGCATCTCTCCTCTTTGAATCGAGGATATAGCAATTTCTTTTGGATTTATCAGTCTAAGTAAGAGACAATATACCTTGATATTATTGATCATTCTTTGGTTCAAGGAGTCATCCCATCTTAATTGAAAAAGGAAATATTTTTTCAGGAAGAAATCTAGTTCTGCTTCCTTGTTTTTCTTGGATTGTTTTTTCTTCTTACCTTTTTTAATGGTAATGTCTGATCTCGCATAATTCTCTTCAATATCTTTTTTTTTGTTTTCTTTTCGTAGATCTGATACAAGATTTACTTGGTCCTGTTGCTCATTTTTTTGTTGGTTGGAATTTTCTAATTTAAGATATTTTTTTTGATGAGATATCACCTGAAGATTATTTTTTCCATTTATATTGATGTTTTTATTTTGACTTTTATTTTTATAAAAATAAAAGTCAAAAAGAAGTAATTTGATTGGTATAATCCATGGTTTAATCTTATATGCATCAAAAAGTAAGACAAATTCTGGGAAGAACCAAGATTCTAGATTTGATATGGTATGATAAACTCTTTCTTGATTCATTCCCATCCAATTAAAAAAAATACTTTTTTGATTGGATGGGTTGATTTCTTGATGAATCATAAGAGAAAAAATATCTTTTTTTTTCAATTTGTTGTTGATTTTTTTTTCAGTCTTAGTATTTTTATCAATTTTGGTACCGATATGTGTATTGGTCCAGGTCTCAATATCGATATTTTTTCTAAGACAAAAGTGGAGAATTTGACAATCAAAATATTTTCTATCTAGATTTTTATGCGTATCAATAATATATCCTTCTTCTAGATAATCACTAATAGCTGTACTTACCAATACATAAAATGATTCGGATTTTGGTTTATTGAAATTATATGGAATTTTGTGAACCCCATTTACTTGTAATCTTGACCCATAAATATAAGAATCCTCCTTATCCCCATAGTTCATATATTTATGTGATAAAAGATCATATCTGTAGTGTTTTTTCCATTTTTCTTTTTGATTTGTCAATGAATCCGCTGCATAGTAATTTTGTTTCACGTAATGAATTAATTGGTTTTTTTCTTTTTTATATGAATCCGCTTTAATTGAGTCCTTATTTTGAATCCTATAACGTTGATTGATTCTATTTCGCCATTTTTGTGGTACTAACCGCGACCATTTGGTTTGAGATAAATTGTATTGATAATGCCCCTTTAACCAGTTTTTCCATTCAATCATTCCAGACTTATGAATTTTCTTATGTCTTGAATTGTAATCAAATATTCCTCGTGTCATACAATAATTCTTGATTTTATCCTTAATAAAAGGGTAAGTCCCCTGATATTGAAGTAGAGATTTCAATTGATACTTGTTAAGTAATTGGGTTTGTGATAATTTGTAAAATACATATGCTTGGGATAAGGAGGATAAGTCATAATACATTTTTGTACTATTACTAATATTAGTATTCGAAAAGGACTTTTTTATAGTGGAAAAAAAGTTCATTGTATTTTGATCTCTTTCATCAATTCCTTCCTGATTTGTTTGATCGTTGTAAACGGATTTATTGATTATTTTTTTTGTTGATTCAAAGAAAAGTTGGAAATAGATCCTGTGAATGGTAATCATACATAGCAAGATATCTATATATATATTTTCAATCAGAGATTTCATAAAATAATGTGATTTACGTATTAATCGTATATTTATTCTTTGGAATATCTGCCAAATATGTTTCTGTGATTTCGATCTTTTATCATCACAAGTTAGAATTATTTTTTTCTTGTCTTTTGTGATTCGTTCTATTTGATTCCTGATTGTGATTGTTCTATCAGAAAGATCTTTCATCTTTTTTTCTATGAGTGAATAATTTGTCCAATTCATGGATTGGATTTGAATGGTTGATTTGTGAATAATCTTATTATTTATTTCGGAATCTTTTCCATTTTCAGCCGTTTCATATACTTTCACCCTGCTCAATTCAAATAAGAATATTGGGTTTACTTTTTGAATTTCCTTCATTATTCGTTTTAGAACTAGAAGTATTTTAATGATCCATCTTGTTTTTTCTTTTGAAACTTTTAGAAGTAGAAATAAATCCTTTTTAACTTTTCTAACTTTTTTTTGGAGTTCTTTATAAATGGGTTCAAAAAAGGAAGGTCGTTTTCGGGGATTCCCAAAAGGGAATTCCGCTTCCATTCCCCAAACTGTTAAAAAACAAAAATTGTCTTTTTTTCCTTTTTTTTTTATTTGATCCCTAGGATGAGATCGTATTTTAGATCTTCGCCAAGGTTTCAAACAGAAAGGAAATAGAATCTTTATCTGAATACCGTCTGTTAACCAATCTTTGGGAAATTCTGTTTCTGATAATTGAACACCATTATAAGTGCATTTAACATGCATTTCTCTATTCCACTCCTTCAAATCCTCATACCATTCGGGGAATTGGAATAATAACATACGGCCAATATTTTTAGCAATTATCAATGAAGGCAATACAATGTATTTTCTAAGAAAAGATTGGGTTACTAACATCAAACCTCTTATTGCTTGAGCAAATATAATGCTATCCCAAGTTTCTGATATTACTATACGTTCATTTTCCTCTTTTTTTTCTTCGTTTTTTTTCTCTTTTTCCCTTGTCTCTTCCTCCTCAAAATCAAAATGTGAAATTTGCAATTCTGGTTCTCTCCCCAACGAATTCCTAAAAATGAGATTCATCATTTCAGAGATATAAAAAGAAGAAAAAAAAAATGTTTTGTCTATTCGATCCAAAAAAAGCGGAGAATGCACATTTGCTTGAAACATTTCCCAAATAACCGTTTTACGTCTTTGAGCACGCATGGATCCTTTGATTATATCCCGACGAAAATCCGATTGTTGCGAGTAACGTATCAAAGCCACCTCTTCTGCTTGATCACTATTATTAGTATTATTTGTAGTTGTAATAGGGTTGGTATTCTGATTGTTATCAGTATAAATTACTACGCGTTTGGCTTTTCTTGAACGAATTTCATGATCTTCCTTAGATTCTTCCTCATTTTCTTCCTCCTGTTCTTCCAAATCATCAGTTAATTTGTATGACCACCGGGGAACCCTTTTACGGATTTCTTCTATTCCAATAGATTTATTTCTAATTATTGTTTGATCGTTTGGATCAGTTGTAATTACATCGAATACCCATTTTAAAGCTTTTGTTTGATTTTCTAAATCAATTCTTGTTTGCTCTCTCAATAAAGAATATTTTTTAAAATGCAAAATGGGTGCAGGCTCAAAAGGAAATTCTTTGATTGAGGTTAAGGAATTACCAATATAATTCAGTAATGATTCCCTATCAGGCGGATTCTTTTGATGTTCAAATTTTCTGGAATAATTAGAATTATTAGGAAGTAGCCCATAAATCTTATTTATCCAATTGATTTCTATGGAATCCTCCGTATCTGTAGAAGTGATTAAATCATTCATGATCATATGTGAATAGAATTTTTTTATTGTTCCACGATATGGTCCCCTCAAAAAGGGGTCATACGTTTTGGGCAAGTATTTTTGTTCGTTTTCATCATTGCATAATCTGGTCCTTTTTTCGAGCATATCTAGAGCAAGAAATCCCTTTTCTTTTTCTAGAGCTTTTGTTCGACTTATTAATTCATTGTTCAAGTTGTACTTTTTTTGCTCATTGGTATAAA